TCCATTTCATATATTCCGTGCTCCAGATACTAGAATAACTATCCGACGGGATAAAACTATCTCGATCAAGATGACAGACCCATTTTCTGTACTATCAATAGGATCAATTATAACAAGTCACACACTCATATTCCGGAAATACAGAAACAAATAAATTTCACGGTCGAACTACCGAAATAGAATGGGCTAAAAACAATCCGATAACTAAAAGTTTCACTTTTTGTATTGAAAAGCGAGGCTTCGTGGTTCTTGTGAATCTAATTCAGTGAAATTCCATCCAGTAAAACGGACGAATTATAAATCTCCAAAATAATAGATAAGAATATCGCAAATAAAGCCATTGCGACACCCATCAAAGGAGTCGTTCCCCATCCAGGAGCTACCTTACCATATTCCGAATTCAATGGTTTCAAAAAATCCCCTACAACAGTTCGTCTTGGACCAGATCTAGAACTACCCTCAACGGTTTGTGTAGCCATAAATCTTATTTTGTATTCAGTGAGATCTGTTGACTTTGTATATCATTCCGCTGTAAATAAACGATCTTATCATAGATCCATTGTGATCTTGAAATTTTATTTATATAATAATGGAAACAGCAACCTTAGTCGCCATCTCTATATCTGGTTTACTTGTAAGTTTTACTGGGTACGCCTTATATACTGCCTTTGGGCAACCCTCTCAACAATTAAGAGATCCGTTCGAGGAACACGGGGACTAATTGAAGTAATGAGCCTCCCCAATATTGGGAGGCTCATTACTTCAATTGAGATAATGAAAAATCATTTCATTTTTTAGTTGGAACTTTAGGCGGTTCTCGAAAAAAGATAGCGAAAAAAATTATCCCTAGAGTAGATACTAAGAGGAATGTATAAACCAATGCTTCCATAAACTCGATCGTGGTTTACAATTATAGCTTCCGTACCTGTTTATTTGGAATCATCTCCCGAATAAAATAAAGAAAGAACAAGAATCAAAGAAAAGGCAGCGATTTGAATCAAGATTTTTCCAACAGCCTATGTCAAATCCCAAATAGAAAATAGAAGCGAAAAATAACAAAGCAGTCTTGCATCAGACTACTTGTCTTCTTGTAGTTGGATCTCCAAGTTTTTGGAATGCTCCAAATTCGACTTGAGCATCCAAATCTGGATCAATACCGGCAAAAACATCTCGGAACAGGGTTCTAGCACCATGCCAAATGTGTCCGAAGAAGAAAAGCAAAGCAAACGAAGCATGCCCAAAAGTAAACCAACCCCTTGGACTGCTACGAAAAACACCGTCGGATTTCAAAGTAGCACGATCTAATTCAAAGATTTCACCCAATTGAGCACGTCTAGCATATTTTTTCACAGTAGCAGGATCACTATAACTCACTCCATTTAGTTCGCCGCCATAGAACTCAACAGTTACACCTACTTGTTCGACACTATACTTTGATTCTGCCCTTCTAAAAGGGACATCCGCTCTAACAATTCCGTCTCCGTCTACCAAAACAACCGGAAATGTTTCAAAAAAAGTAGGCATACGACGTACAAAAAGTTCACGCCCTTCTTTATCTCTAAAGATAGGGTGCCCTAACCAACCAACGGCTATTCCATCCCCGTTGTCCATTGAACCCGCTCTGAATAATCCTCCCTTTGCCGGATTATTGCCAATGTAATCATAAAAAGCTAATTTTTCCGGAATTTTAGACCAAGCTTCTGATAAACTTTGATTTTCGGCTAACCCAGCGCTAATCCTTCGATATATTTCTTGCTGGAAGTATCCTTGATCCCATTGATAACGAGTAGGACCAAATAATTCGATGGGGGTAGTTGCTGAACCATACCACATAGTTCCGGCAACAACAAAAGCTGCAAAAAAGACAGCAGCTATACTACTGGAAAGGACGGTTTCAATATTTCCCATACGTAATCCTTTGTATAAACGTTGGGGCGGGCGGACACTAAGATGAAATAAGCCCGCTAATATGCCCAATGTCCCTGCTGCAATATGATGAGAGGCTATTCCTCCCGGAACAAAAGGATCAAAACCTTCCACGCCCCACGCCGGATTTACAGGTTGTACCTTGCCAGTTAGTCCATAAGGGTCGGACACCCATATTCCAGGACCATACAATCCTGTTACATGAAATGCGCCAAAACCAAAGCAAGCCACTCCTGAAAGAAATAAATGAATTCCAAAAATCTTGGGCAAATCCAAAGAAGGTTTTCCTGTGCGCTCATCACAAAAAATTTCTAGATCCCAATATACCCAATGCCAGATAGCTGCCAAGAAGCACAAGCCAGAGAACACAATATGTGCTCCGGCCACACCTTCGTAACTCCAAATACCCGGATTTGTTATAGTCCCCCCTGTAATACTCCAACCACCCCATGAATTGGTTATTCCTAAACGAGTCATGAAGGGTATAACAAACATACCTTGTCTCCACATTGGATCAAGAACAGGATCGGAGGGATCAAAAACAGCTAATTCATATAGAGCCATTGAACCGGCCCAACCAGCAACCAGAGCCGTATGCATTATATGAACAGAAAGCAAGCGACCGGGATCATTCAATACGACAGTATGAACACGATACCAAGGCAAACCCATGGAAATACCCCTTTATCAACGAAAAATAGACACTATGTAACTTTATTGCATTGGAATACCTTCCCTTTTCCCTTTTCGGTGGATTCTTTCGGAGAAAGGATTAATATTTGTTCTATTCCATTAGTAATAAGGGAAGAATTCGGCTCAGAAGAAAAAAGAGAAGCAGATCTATTCTATACCCGATAAGTATCAATATGCAATGGGGGTTGATCCTATTTTTTATGAATAAACACATCCCTATTTGTTCATCATTCAAAGGACCTATTGGTAAGAATTCTCTTTCATTCATTCTGTCTTTCTTTACTTTATTTTATGGCCTTATTCTATCTATGTATAAAATATGATTATGATAAAGGCCAATATTATTAAGACCATTATTACGCTTCCACATCAAAGTGAAATATAGTATTGAATTCTTTTTCTTTCCTTTAATGCCTATTGGTGTTCCAAAAGTTCCTTTTCGAAATCCGGGGGATAAAGATGCAGTTTGGGTTGACCTATAGTGCGACTTGTCAAATATATTGGGTCATATGGGATTCCCCCGTTCTCTCGCCCGATCGAGATATCCTCTGTTTCGCCCAAAAAAGATTGATTGAATTATCAAAAATTTGTAGCGTGAAGTGGAATGAAGTGCAATTAGAAATCTATTTCATTTTTTTTTGGGGGGTATCCAGATTAATATTTTCAATTAGAATGATTTATGGTTGACTTGGTTGGACCGATAAAATGAAGCATCCAGGCTCCGTTTAGAAAAAACCCAATTGGTAATATATTTCTGATTACCACCTATATCATAATCATAAATCTTTTTTATTTTAAAATAAAAACTAGAAATAAGAACGATTTCAAACTGTTAATCAATCGAATAATATGAGAAATACGTGAATATTTGGCGGAAAACATGAAAGAAAAAGGAATTAAAATAAAAAAGTAAAAAAAATCATAGCAAAAAGACGTGGTATTGGGTCATTTGTCCTATATGCGCAAATAAAAATCGGGCAGATCCGTACTCGGAGTAGAGCATAAACCTAAAAAAATGGAATAAAAAATTGATGAAACCCATTCAGGAACAAGAAAATGACATCGTGATTTGGATTGAATCCCAATGAAAAAAAATAGATCAATGAAAAGTTTGTGCGATAAGTTTAGCGAAATTTTCCTATAATATAGGAAAACGGGCCAAAACTCATCTTTACTTTAATTTAATTTTGAATTTCATTTTAAAAATGTAAGAAAAGAAAAAGCCCCTTCATTACATTAGAAGTTAGAAAAGGCCCGCTAGAAAAAACAAAGGATGGCTGGAAATCTACACATTGATTTTTTTCACAATTTTTGTTGAACCGTATGCATCAAAAGGTGCCTGTACGGCTACTAAGGGATACAATTTTATCCTAATCAACCGACTTTATCGAGAAAGATTACTTTTTTTAGGCCAAGAGGTTGATAGCGAGATCTCGAATCAACTTATTGGTCTTATGGTATATCTCAGTCTAGAGAATCATACCAAAGATCTATATTTGTTTATAAACTCTCCTGGCGGATGGGTAATACCCGGAGTGGCTATTTATGATACTATGCAATTTGTGCCCCCAGATGTACATACAATATGTATGGGATTAGCCGCTTCAATGGGATCTTTTCTCCTGGCCGGAGGAGAAATTACCAAACGTATAGCATTCCCTCACGCTCGGCGCCAATGAGTTTTTTTTATTTGATTATTTGATGGAAAGAAAAAAGAAGACTATGCCTTCGCCATATGAAATATGAATTAGTAAGTAATAATAGCATGGCACTTCGAATTCGATATGAATTTTTTTTATTCTTTTTTCAAAATATTAGATTAGGTATCGAAAGAGTAGTATGAGAGAAAGGGCATTTCCAATTTTATCTTAGCTGTCGGGGGCCCATCTCAGCGTCACAAACTTTTTTTCTTTTCACAACAGAGGCTATTAACAATATTTATATTATAAAAGAGTACGAAAAAAAAAACTATTTTTTTCTTTCTTTTTTAAAGAAACTTTGGGATTGCTGAATCACAGACGAAATAAATATATAAAGCATAAATATATAAAGCAACGGAGCCATCATAGTATTTTTGAACTTTTCCGAAAAAAAAAGAAGGGTGGTAATTGGATTATTTATTGATCTGGGTCTAATAGACTCTATATTTTCTCTTTTTTTCGATGAAAGAAAAAAAGGGAATTCCATTGTAAAGCCGTATGCAATGCGCAAAAAATGCCCGTACGGTTGGTCAATTCTATCTTTTTTTTTATTATTCTTTAGCTATTCTTCTAGCCTCATTATGTGCATTAGAAGAACCTTTTATTATGTTATATCATCAGGGTAATGATTCATCAACCTGCTAGTTCTTTTTATGAGGCACAAACGGGAGAATTTATCCGGGAAGCGGAAGAACTACTGAAACTTCGCGAAAGCCTCACAAGAGTTTATGTACAAAGAACGGGCAAGCCCCTATGGGTTGTATCCGAAGACATGGAAAGAGATGTTTTTATGTCAGCAACAGAAGCCCAAGCTTATGGAATTGTGGATCTTGTAGCGGTTAAATAACAAATAGCAATAGCAACGATTTAACACCAATCCACAATTTAATTAAGATTGATTTAATCCCTCTTATTCCTTTCTTTCTTAACTTAAGCCTAAGGGGTTCTATTTTATTAATCTATTAAATAGAAAAAGAAGTAATTCAGAATCATCTGGTTAGGATCGATCTAAACCAGTCTATTATGTATATGATTCAGTATGCCAACTATTAAACAACTTATTAGAAATGCAAGACAGCCAATTAGAAATGTCACGAAATCCCCTGCTCTTGGGGGATGTCCTCAGCGCCGAGGAACATGTACTAGGGTGTATGTGCGACTTGTTCAGATCATGGGCTGAGAAAAAAGAAAGAATTTTTTCAGTATCAACGATCAGTACCAGTGAATAGAATGGGATTCTTCCGTTCACTATCTAAAAGATCTACCATATCCTTCTATTGTGTATGAAATTTATGGTTTCCATTGGCGCAAATCCAATCTTGGAATTTAAGATGAGAAAAAATTCCCCATTGGTAGCAAATGCTTATCCATTAAGCGGGGAAAATCCTATTTAAAAAGCAAAAAGAAAGATTATGCTTCGACTCTTGCAAAGGACGGACTAACAGGGTCAGCTATCCAATTAATCCTCATACTTACATACCGTTACTGTATAAGATAGATCTCGTTGTGAAAGATCTATTACTGGAAAATTTATGAGTAGAGCCGAAGAGTGTGAACTATACAAGTTACCAATTAAATGAAGGAATGCGCTCCGGTGTATAGAGAGGGCCTCACCGTTTAAGAAGTAACCATAGAAACGATGGAATCCACTATTTATCCATTTCTATTTACTCCTTTTTTTAGTTAATATGCTTTTTTTGATACCTAGTATCAATACAATTTCTTATTTCAAGGCGAAATAAATGCCTAGAAAAAAGGAAAAATTGTGGTCGGGACGGTTATAGTAGCAAAAGCCATTGGAATTTTTATTTTATACATTGGAAGAATCCGTTTTGTTATTAATAGAATAGAAAAGAATAACTGAAAGAAAAGAAAGAATTAGTTATTCATAAAAATTTCTTTTATTCAATGACCAGAATTAAACGGGGATATATAGCTCGGAGACGTCGAAAAAAAATTAGTTTATTTGCATCAAGCTTTCGAGGGGCTCATTCAAGACTTACTCGAACTATTACTCAACAAAGAATAAGAGCTTTGGTTTCGGCTCATCGGGATAGAGATAGGAAAAAAAGGGATTTTCGTCGTTTGTGGATCACTCGAATAAATGCAGTAATTCGCGGAATAGGAGTATCCTATAGTTATAGTAGATTAATACACAATCTGTACAAGAAGCAGTTGCTTCTGAATCGTAAAATACTTGCACAAATAGCTATCTCAAACAGGAATTGTCTTTATATGATTTCAAACGAGATTATAAAATAAGGAAAGGAGATCCGAAGGAATACAACGAAATGCTTTAAATGAAATGGGGTTCCCTCGAGAATGAACTCGGGGAAGGAAGGTAGAGTAGAAATTAATATGATAAAAAAAAATTCTGATCTGATAAGGTCATCAAAACAAGATGAGCGAAGACGCTCAATAAAAAAAGATTTCTTTTTCTTCCTCAACCGGATTCTTTTCTTTATTTCTTTTTTATTACGACACGACAATTTTGATTATCAGATTTTTTGAATAAAGCATCAGTCTATGTTTGATAATTTTGAATCAATTACAATTAACAATTCAATTATTCAATTAAAGGGGTAAGCCTATTTATTTCTGGTTCTAAGAGCAGTAGTTCTAGCGGTCGACTCGCTTCTTTCAAATTGTTTCTCATTATTAAGAAAGGGTAACGAAGATAAAATACGAGCTTGTTTTATAGCAATAGTAATTAATCGTTGTTGTTTTAAGGTCAATCTATTTACTCGCCTAGATAATATTTTTCCTTGTTCACTAATAAATCGACTAATTAAACTCATGTTTCTATAATCAATTCGATCCCCCGATTGGATCGGGGGCAAACGCCTACGAAAAGATCGCTTGGATTTAAGAAAGAGTCGCTTGGATTTATCCATGATTTCTTTATTCCTTATTTCTAAAAAGAATCCTATCTCTATTTCTAAAATCCTATTTTGATCAGAAAAAATGCAAATTATAGAATTAATATAATAAATAGGATTTGGTTTGTTTATTTTATTATTGTATTGTTTAGTTTATTATTTTTTATTTAAATATATAAAAATTTAAATATATGTAATAATATTAATAATATAGAATATTATATAAATAAATTAAATAAATATATAAAAAAATATGATATATATAACGAATTCTAATTATATACTTATACTTAATATATTATATATTATATACCTAATGTAATATTTTGATATTCTCGGGAAGGGGTGACATACGAGCACTTGATTCGATTTATTTCTTTATCTCCCCGTGAATTGTATGTTTGTAACAATAGCGACAGAATTTCTTCAATTCCAATCGACTAGGCGTGTTGTGTCGATTTTTTTGAGTAATATACCTGGAAATGCCCGTTGATTCCTTATTAACACCGTTTCGAACACAACTGGTACATTCCAAAATAATCGTTACTCGGACATCTTTACTCTTGGCCATGAACCTCCTTTGAGTTTTTAATTCACCCAACTTTTCTAGTTTCCGATCAAAAGCGAAGAAGAAAGGAATGAAAAAAAAAAATAAATAAAAGTTGCTAACTTAAAACCAAATTCTGAAAGATTTCCTTAAAACCAAATTCTGAAAGATTTCGTTGCAATCAATATATTAAATCAATATAGATTTAATCAATATAGATTCATAGTAATAGTAAATAATAAGAATAAGTAATACAACAATTTCTAACTCTATTTAGAATCAAATCATAGTACGTTCTTTAAGTATCTTGTAGGATACTGTTGTTCCAGCAACATTTCTCTTTTCGCTCTACTAGTAATTTAATTGGAGCTTGAACACGAGTTTCGGTGGGGTTGAATCCACTTTTTTCGTTCTACCTTCCTTATTTACTTATAGAATTTTAATTCTAAAAAAAAACTAAAAAAAAAGGGGGGGGGAGTAGTCACAGATATTTGATTGTATTTCGATCTAATCTTTTTCGCCCCGTCCCGCGCCAATAAGTAGAATTAAAAAAAAGGGAATGTTAACGCATCTGGGAAGAAACGATTGATCTCTATCAATAAACCCGCTAAAGAACCGAACCAGAGAGTACTTAGTACCGGTGCTACGGAAAGATATGTTTTTAGATCTCGCATTTAAAATCCTCCTTTTTATCGTATTACATTATGGTAATACATATATAATCACATGTATGTGTGGTTAAAAACCACTTGTATTTGTATATTTGTACCCGGAATTCCTAATTCAAAATTCAAATTAAAATGTACAATGATTCGATAGATAAGATCTTCCCTTTCTTAAAACAGAAAAATAGGGCCCTTTCCGCCTGAGAATTCCCGCCAAAGGTATTCATTTATTATTCATTATATGGTTGTTATATGATATGAGACCAAAAAGAAGGAGGAAAAGCAAAGATCATTTTTGTATATCAATAGATGAAATAAGGGTGTGGAAAACAAGACAGGGATTCTCTACAATGACATTGTAGGCCAATTGAAAGGGATGTAGCGCAGCTTGGTAGCGCGTTTGTTTTGGGTACAAAATGTCACGGGTTCAAATCCTGTCATCCCTACCTATTACTTCTCCTTTGCGCAGTAACGAAGGAGTAGTTTTAGATTGATTAAAATTAAGCATACATAATCTATCATTTTATCATACTATATATTATATATGATAGTATAGGTGTGCGCGATGTATTGGGGTTATAAAAGAAAAGAATCCTCTTTTTTTTTTTACAGTCATATTTATTATGATAAGAAAGCGCTCTTAGTTCAGTTCGGTAGAACGTGGGTCTCCAAAACCCAATGTCGTAGGTTCAAATCCTACAGAGCGTGATTCCGCTCTTGTTAGGTCGAAAATTACATACACCGAACTGAAAAAAAAAACAAAAATGGAACAGCAATTAGAATTTGACCTCCTTGGATTAAATTATTTAATTTAATTAAATTATTTAATTTAAAATTTTTAAATTAAAGTTATTTAAATTAAAGGGGGTCAGTCAAAAAAAGAGATGTTAATTAATCAAAGGTCCAACTGATCACCACGTCTGTATTGTAAATATGCGGTTACGAATAATCCAGCCAAGGTAATAGGAATTAAACCTAAGACGATTCCAAATAGAAAAACTTCAATCATTTCAATTTATTTGAAAGGAGAAAAAGAAAGGTAATATCTATCCCTAAATATTAATCTCTATTGCCCATGAATATCAATAATCAATAACTAATAATTGATAATTAACACGGTAAGGAACTATAGAATATATGGAATAGGACAGAAAGCTTTAGTTTTTATTTTATGAATTGTTCGTTCATTTAATTAATTTTCAAATAAGTCGTATCTTACTCAGACCTATAAATAAAGCCGAGGTTATAGTTAAAGCCGCTAGTAAAAAACCGAAATAACTAGTTATAGTAGGCATGAAGGAGCTAAATGAAATATGTTCTTTTTATACATATGTTTATAAAGCACTTACCTAAGTTTCAATTTTTAAACGAGACGGGGATAAGCAAAAATACCAATTGAAATAAGTTCAATTGAAATTTTTTGATTCATCAACCATTCTAAATTCACAAAAATAGAGCGGCAGGACAAGAGTAGAAAAGAAAAAGAAATCAATTCATGGATTCATCATCTTTGTAGTTAGGTCAAGAAAAATCCTTTGGATCTAATCTAATACAAGAATACAAGAAAGGCCGCCTCACAAATATTGATTA